GAACACAAAGGCGCAAAACTACCATTTGGAAACTTTTTCAAGCAAATGTACATTCACCTCTTTTTTTGGAGAGACTAGACAAATTTCTTCTTTTTTCTTTTGATATTTCCGAACTCATAAAAATCGTGTTTAGAAATTGGATATGTAAAAATACAGAATTTGCAATTTCAGATTATACTTATACAGAAGACAAAACAAAGGAAAATGAGAAAAAGGAAGAGAACCAAACAAAAAGAGAAAAAGACAAAAGAGAAGAAAAGGTTCGGGTAGAACTAGCTGAAACCTGGGATAACATTTTTTTTGCTCAAATAATAAGAGGTAGTCTTTTAGTAATACAATCAATTCTTAGAAAATATATTCTATTACCTTCATTAATAATAGCCAAAAATACCATTCGTATCTTATTATTTCAACTTCCCGAATGGTCCGAAGATTTAAAGGATTGGAAAAGAGAAATGCATGTGAAATGCACCTATAATGGAGTTCAATTATCAGAAACAGAATTCCCTAAAAACTGGTTAACGGACGGTATTCAAATAAAGATCTTATTTCCTTTTCGTCTAAAACCTTGGCACAAATCGAAGCTAAAATTTCTCCATAAAAATGAAATGAAAAAGAAAAGACAAAAAAATGATTTTTGTTTTTTAACAGTTTTTGGAATGGAAACTGAGTTTCCTTTTGGTTCTCCAAAAAAAGGACTTTCCCCTTTTGAACCTATCTTTCAAAAATTTAGAAAACAAATTCTAAAGTTTCAAAAAAAAAGTTTTCTGGGTTTAACAATTTTAAAAGAAAAAATAAATAAACTTTCAAAATCAAAAAGCCCACTATTTGGATTTAGAGAAATATATGAATTGAATGAAACTAAAAACGAAAAAGATTTGACAACCGTTACTCAAACGAGCCATAAAAGGTCCATTCCAACTATGGATTGGATAAATCATTCATTGAAAAAAAAAAAAATGAAAGATCTGAATGTCAGAACAAAGACAATCAGAAATCAAATAGAAAAAATTACAAAAGAAAAGAGAAAAGGTGTTATAATATCAAAGATAAATATTAGTCGTAACAAACTAAGTTCCAATGCTAAAAGCTTAAAATCATTAAAAAATATTTCGCGGATATTACAGCGAAGCAATGCTCAATTAGTGCATAAATCATCTTTTTTTACAAAGATTTTGATTGAAAGAATATATATAAATATTCTTCTAGTTATCATTAAGATTCTGAAAATTAATATACAGTTTTTTTTTGAATCAACAAGAAAAACTATTAATAAATACATTTACAACAATAAAGAAAATCCTAACAGAATTGATAAAACAAATAAAAATCAAATTCATTTTATTTCAATTATAAAAAAGTCATTTAATTATAGTAATGGTAGTCTTATTAATAATAATTTACATATTTTTTCTGACACAGCCTCTTTGTCACAAGCATATGTATTTTTTAAATTATCACAAACTCAAGTTATTAACTTATATAAATTACGATTTGTCCTTCAATATCACGAAGCATTTCCCTTTCTGAAAAATGAAATAAAAGGTTATTTTGGAGCCCAAGGATTATTTCAATCAAAATTAAAAGATACAAACTTTAGGTTTATAAATTCTGTAATGAATCAATGGAAAAACTGGTTAAAGAACCATTATCAATATAAATATAATTTATCTCAAATTTACTGGTACAAATTAATGCCACAAAAACGGCGAATTAGAATCACTGAGCGAGGTATAGTTCAAAAAAAAGATTTAAACAAATGGAACTTATATAAAAAAGATCAAGTAATTCATTACGAAAAACAAAAAAGTTTTGAAGTAGATTCATTACCGAACCAAAAACGAAAAGAAAAATTTCAAAAATACTATAAATTTAATCTTTTTTCGTATCAATTTATTAATTCTGAAGATAAGAAAGACTCATCCATTTATCGATTACCATTACAAGTCAATAATAAGCAAGAAATTTCTTCTAATTACAAGACAAATAAAAAAAAAAGCAAAGTATTTGATATGTTGGGAGGTATCTCTATCAACAATTATCTAGGAAAAGATGATATTATCAATATGGAGAAAAACCCGGATAGAAAATATTTTGATTGGAGAATTTTCCATTTTTGTCTTAGAAAGAAGGCCAATATTGAGTCTTGGATCAATACTAGAACAAAAAACAATACTAAGACTGTAAATAATCTACATCAAATAATTGATAAATTTGATAATAAAGATCTTTTTTTTCTTACGATTTGCCCAAATCAAGAAGTTAATTCATCCAATAAAAAAAAAAAACCTTTTGATTGGATGGGAATGAATGACGATGACGAAATACTAAAAAATCCCATATCAAATTTAGAACTAGAACGTTGGTTCTTTCCAAAATTTGTGATACTTTACAACGTATATAAGAAAAAACCATGGGCAGTACCAATAAATTTACTTCTTTTCAATTTCAAGTTGAATGAAAATGCAAATGTTAGTCACAATAAAAAGAAAAAAATCAACGGAAAGAACAATAAAAATATTTTTATATCTCTATCATCAAATGAAAAAAAATCTATTGAATTAGAGAATCGAAACCATGAACAAAAAGAATCAAAAGACCAAGCGGATCTTAGATCAATTTTTGCAAATCGAGAAAAGGATGTTAAAGAAGAATATGCAGGATCAGACATGAAAAGAGGTAAATCCAAAAGGAATAAGGAAGCAAAACTTAATTTCTTCAAAAAAAGGTATTTAGGCTTTCAATTACGGTGGGATGGTTCTTTAAATAAAAAACTAATCAATAATATCAAGGTCTATTGTCTCTTGCTTAGACTGGCAAATCCACGAGAAATTTTTATATCCTCTATTCAAAGAGGGGAATTGAGTTTAGATATTCTGACGATTCAGAAAAATTTAATTTTTACAGAATTGATAAAAGGGGGAATATTGATTATCGAACCAACCCGTCTGTCGGTAAAAAATGATGGAAAATCTATTATGTATCAAACCATAAGTCCTTTATTAATTCATAAAAGCAAACAGCAAATTAATCAAAGATACAGAGAGCAAAATTTTGTTGATAAAAAGAATTTAGATGAATCTACTATTGAAAGACATCAAAAGATAACTGGAAATCGGGACAAAAATGATTATGATTTATTTGTTCTTGAAAACCTTTTATCCCCTAAACATCGTAGAGAATTGAGAATTCTAATTTCTTTGAATTCAAAAAATAAAAAAGATATTAATATAAATGCCAAAAATTTCAACGGTACTAGCGTAAAGAGCTGTGATCACATTGTAGATAAAAGCAAACATTTTGATAGTGATAATAAAGATAGAAATAAATTAATTAAATTAAAGCTTTTTCTTTGGCCCAACTATCGATTAGAAGATTTAGCTTGTATAAATCGTTATTGGTTTGATACCAATAATGCCAGTCGATTTAGTATTATAAGGATACAGATATATCCACGATTGAAAATTCAGTAAAGGTATATTTGTCATATTAAAATGAACTAACATTATTATTTAATATCTCGTTATTTATTATTACTGATCAAGAAAATTATCTTAAAATTAAAAAGAGAGGGGGATTTCATTTTATGGTAAAAACTTCATTCATTTCAATTATTTCACAAGACGACAAAGAAGAAAAGGAGGGATCCGTTGAATTTCAAATAATAAGTTTTACTAATAAGATACGAGGACTTACTTTCCATTTGAAATTGCATAGAAAAGACTATTTATCTCAAAGGGGTTTACGGAAACTTCTAGGAAAACGCCAACGACTATTGTCTTATTTGGCAAAGAAAAATAGAGTACGTTATAAAGAATTAATTGGCCGTTTAGATATTCGGGAATCAAAAATTCGTTAATTTGAAGAGTCTTTTTTATTATTATTTTATTAGTTGATTTATCAGATCTTGAATTTTTATGAACTTCTTTTCGTTTTCAGTAATTCATGCAAGAATGAATCGAGGAAACCCCTATGAATGTACCGACAACAAAAAATGACTTCATGATAGTCAATATGGGTCCACAACACCCGTCAATGCATGGTGTTCTGCGACTCATACTTACTCTAGACGGGGAAGATGTTATTGACTGTGAACCTATATTAGGTTATTTACACAGAGGAATGGAAAAAATTGCGGAAAACCGAACAATTATACAATATTTGCCTTATGTAACACGTTGGGATTATTTAGCTACTATGTTCACAGAAGCAATAACAGTAAACGGACCAGAACATTTGGGAAATATTCAAGTACCTAAAAGAGCCAGTTATATTAGAGTAATTTTGTTGGAGTTGAGTCGTATAGCTTCTCATCTGTTATGGCTTGGCCCCTTTATGGCAGATATTGGTACACAGACTCCCTTCTTCTATATTTTTCGAGAAAGAGAGTTAATATATGATTTATTCGAAGCTGCCACCGGTATGAGAATGATGCATAATTTTTTCCGTATCGGAGGAGTAGCAGCTGATCTACCTTATGGTTGGTTAGATAAATGTTTGGATTTCTGCGATTATTTTTTAACAAGAGTTGCTGAATATCAAAAACTTATTACGCGTAATCCTATTTTTTTAGAACGAGTTGAAGGAATAGGTATTATTGGTACAGGGGAAGCAATAAATTGGGGTTTATCGGGACCTATGTTACGAGCTTCCGGCGTACAATGGGATCTTCGCAAAGTTGATCATTATGAGTGTTATGACGAATTTGATTGGGAAATCCAGTGGCAAAAAGAGGGGGATTCGTTAGCGCGGTATTTAGTCCGAATTGCTGAAATGACGGAATCCATAAAAATTATTCAACAGACTTTGGAAGGAATTCCGGGGGGACCTTATGAAAATTTAGAAATCCGATATTTTGATAAAGAAAGAGATCCCGATTGGAACCATTTTGACTACCGATTCATTAGTAAAAAAACTTCGCCTACGTTTGAATTGCCAAAACAAGAACTTTATATGAGAGTTGAAGCTCCAAAAGGAGAATTGGGAATTTTCCTGATAGGAGATCAAAGCGCTTTTCCTTGGAGATGGAAAATTCGCCCCCCGGGTTTTATCAATTTGCAAACTCTTCCTCAATTAGTTAAAAGAATGAAATTGGCTGATATTATGACAATACTAGGGAGTATAGATATCATTATGGGAGAAGTTGATCGTTAAAATGATAATTGAGACAACCGAAGTACAAGCTATCAATTCTTTTTCCGGATTGGAATCCTTAAACGAGGTCTATGGAATTTTGTGGATGCTTGTTCCTATTTTTATTCTTGTATTGGGAATCACGATAGGCATACTAGTAATTGTATGGTTAGAAAGAGAAATATCCGCAGGGATACAACAACGTATTGGACCTGAATATGCTGGTCCTTTGGGAGTTCTTCAAGCTTTAGCTGATGGGACAAAACTACTTTTTAAAGAAAATCTTTTTCCATCAAGAGGCGATACTCTTTTATTTAATATCGGGCCATCTATAGCAGTCATATCAACTTTATTAAGCTATTCAGTAATTCCTTTTGGTTATCACCTTGTTTTAGCTAATCTAAATATGGGTGTTTTTTTATGGATTGCTATTTCAAGTATTGCCCCCTTGGGGCTTCTTATGTCAGGATATGGATCAAATAATAAATATTCCTTTTTAGGTGGTCTGCGAGCTGCCGCTCAATCGATTAGTTATGAAATACCATTAACCCTCTGTGTATTATCCATATCTCTACGTGCGATTCGTTGAAAGAAAAGATTTTCTATATTTCTATTTATCTGTTTAGGAAAATAGAAAAATTAATTGACTAGATATCTTCCATTTTTTATTCATTATTTGGATTGATGAACTAAACTGGATAGTTATATGGGTGAAAGAAAACAGCTTCTAAATTTGCCGTAAAAAAATTGAGACTCATTTTCTATGTACAAGAGTAAAACAGAAATAAACAATAAACATAAGAAAACAATATTTTTTGCCCCAAGATTGGTTGATTAATCATCCGGGCTTGAAGCGGGCTCAAAAGAATCAACCTTATTGAGTTTTTACTATCATTTATATGTATTACCATAATGCTAACAGAGATTTTTTGAGCAAAAAAATAAGTAGATGGTTAGGAACACAAAAATACACAAAGGATTAGTAATAGAGATTATTTTAATTATCAAAAAGGTATTTCCACATAATCGAAATAATAGAAAAAGAATATTACTTGGGGCTTTAAATTGGTAGAAATGATTCGGCAGTACTCCTCACAATTCCGATCTCGAGTATGCTCCCATCAACTGATTAAAAACTAACTATCAGGAACGAAATAATCCTTTCCTTTTTTTGAAGAAATAAGACTAGGAACAAAAAAAGAATCTAATTACAATAAAAAAAGATCTTTTTTTTACTCTTTCTTTTCTTTTTCTATAGTCATATTTATATAAACCGATCATCGAAATTGAACTCATGCCATAATTCATCAACTAATGGAATGCCTAACCCTTATTCGTAATAAAAAAAATCTTTTCGTAATAAATAATAAAAAGAAAACGATGAGTTGAAATATCTATTGACACTTCTACAAGGAGTATTTTATTGAATTAATTATTTAAGTTATTGCTCAAAAAAGAAAAATTGAAATTCTTAAAAGATGAGATGAATTCAGACGTATTTTTTTTAATATTATAACAGACAGAATTTCATTGGTCGAATTTTGGAACGTTCGATAGATTTTGTCCTATCTATCTTACAAATATATCAAGATAAAATAAGACGATATCCGTTCCTTAGATTTATTTATGGCCTTCGAGGAGCCGTATGAGATAAAAATCTCACGTACGGTTCTGAAATAGCGATGAGAACAGTGATGTTATCAACGACTATGATTATCTAACAGTTCAAGTACAGTTGATATAGTTGAAGCACAATCAAAATATGGCTTTTTGGGATGGAATTTGTGGCGCCAACCCATAGGGTTTATCATTTTTTTCATTTCTTCCCTAGCAGAATGTGAAAGATTACCTTTTGATTTGCCAGAAGCAGAAGAAGAATTAGTAGCAGGTTATCAAACCGAATATTCGGGTATCAAATTTGGTTTGTTTTATATTGCTTCCTATCTAAATTTATTAGTTTCTTCATTATTTGTAACAGTTCTTTACTTGGGTGGTTGGAATATCTCTATTCCGTACATATTTGTTCCTGAGTTTTTTGAAATAAAAAAGGTAGGTGGAGTCTTTGGAACAACAATGGATATCATTATTACATTGGTTAAAACATATCTATTTTTGTTCCTTTCTATCACAACAAGATGGACTTTACCTAGACTAAGAATGGACCAACTATTAAATCTTGGATGGAAATTTCTTTTACCTATTTCTCTCGGTAATCTATTAGTAACAACCTCTTTTCAACTCCTTTCGCTATAGAGTAATATTTTTCTATATTTACGACTTGACTCAAACAAGAGAACGAAACAAACATAAAATTATTCATAGAGATTTGCGATATGTTCCCCATGATAACTGGGTTCATGAATTATGGTCAACAAACTATACGAGCTGCGAGGTACATTGGTCAAAGTTTCACGATTACTTTATCCCACGCAAATCGTTTACCTGTAACTATTCAATATCCTTATGAAAAATTAATAACCTCGGAACGTTTTCGCGGTCGAATCCATTTTGAATTTGATAAATGCATTGCTTGTGAAGTATGTGTTCGTGTCTGTCCTATAAATCTACCTGTTGTTGATTGGAAATTGGAAACTGACATTCGAAAGAAGCGGTTACTTAATTACAGTATTGATTTTGGAATCTGTATATTTTGTGGTAACTGTGTTGAGTATTGTCCAACAAATTGTTTATCAATGACTGAAGAGTATGAGCTTTCTACTTATAATCGTCATGCATTGAATTATAATCAAATTGCTTTAGGTCGTTTACCAATGTCAGTAATTAATGATTATACAATTCGCACGATTTCGAATTCACCTCAAAAAAGTGGGCAAACCCCCTTTGATTTTTGATTAAAGAACAATTTATAATTACTAAATTTGATTTAAGAATAATATTGCGGCTTAATTTGAATTGAAAATCTCTTAATATAGCTATAATTTTTTTTCTAAATTCAAATTAGAGTGTTGAATTATCTTTTTCGAGAAAGAATAAAGAATGAGATTAGTCCAACAGTTGTATTTCTGTAGTAATTTCCACATATCCCTTTAGGGTTGAATTCAACTATAGAAACCCATTATAAATAAGATAAATAAGGTTTTCCTGGTCGGATCAACAAGGTCCATGAAAAAATAACGAATTCGATTGTTTTATCTTTTATTTTCCATACAATGGATTTATCTGAACCAATATATGATTTTCTTTTAGTCTTTCTGGGATTAGGTCTTATATTAGGAGGTCTCGGAGTGGTATTACTTACCAACCCAATTTATTCTGCTTTTTCATTGGGATTCCTTCTTGTTTGTATATCTTTATTCTACATTTTATCAAATTCTTATTTTGTAGCTGCTGCACAGCTTCTTATTTATGTAGGAGCTATAAATGTTTTAATTCTATTTGCTGTGATGTTCATGAATGGTTCAGAAGATTCCAAAGATTTTAATCTTTGGACTGTTGGGAATGGGGTTACTTCCTTAGTTTGTACAAGTATTTTTGTTTTACTAATTACTATTATTCTGGATACGTCGTGGTACGGGATTATTTGGACTACAAAAGCAAACCAGATTATAGAGCAAGATTTGATAAGTAATAGTCAACAACTCGGAATTCATTTATCAACAGATTTTTTTCTTTCATTTGAATTCATTTCAATAATTCTGTTAGTTGCTTTGATAGGTGCGATTGCTGTGGCTCGTCAGTAATAAATCTTTAGAATTAGCAATCGTAATCAAAATTCAACTTTGTTCTAATTTATCACATCTATTTTCTTTACAATTCTATTTGAAAACGATTGATGTATAAATTCTTTTATTCGACCTATTACCAATATATCTTTTTCTGTACTTGTGATAGTCTTATTCTAGGCAATCCAATATGTTGATGTTGAATTCTTGTTTATATTCAATTTATATTGAAATAAATCGAAAAGGAGTGAGTCGATGATGCTTGAACATGTGCTTGTTTTGAGTGCTTATTTATTTTCTATCGGCATTTATGGATTGATCACAAGTCGAAATATGGTTAGAGCTCTTATGTGTCTTGAACTTATATTGAATGCCATTAATATAAATTTCGTAATATTTTCAGACTTTTTTGATAGTCGCCAATTAAAAGGAAATATTTTCTCAATTTTTGTTATATCTATTGCAGCCGCTGAAGCAGCTATTGGTCCGGCTATAGTGTCGTCAATTTATCGTAATAGAAAATCAATCTCTATCAATCAATCAAATTTGTTAAATAAATAAGTAGTATTAATCATATAAAATAGAATATTCATCAATTTGAATTCACATATATGATATGTAACGTATCCAGGCTGTTTGGTAAAACGTAATGAATTAAAGTAAAGTATCTTAACTCTGTCTAATAAGCAATGCGAATGAGTCCACCCGGAATTGAATATAAAAAAATTCTGGTAAATCATTGATTCATCTGGTGTTTAAATATATGAATATGATTCGTTTAGAAATTTACTAGATCGAAAATTTATCACGTTCAAAAAAAATTATAGATCCAATGTCACATTCAGTAAAGATTTATGATACATGTATAGGGTGTACTCAATGTGTCCGGGCTTGTCCCACTGATGTATTAGAAATGATACCTTGGGACGGATGTAAAGCTAAGCAAATAGCTTCTGCTCCCAGAACAGAGGACTGTGTCGGTTGTAAGAGATGTGAATCCGCCTGTCCAACGGATTTCTTGAGTGTTCGAGTTTATTTATGGCATGAAACAACTCGAAGCATGGGTCTAGCGTATTGATACTTTCTAGAAAAGCCCACTTGAATACATTTGATTTTTTGTTTACCGCCAAAAACCCGTACTTGAAAAAAAATAAAAAAATATATTAAGTTTTCGAGCACGGGTTTTTTCTGGTCCAAATGTATCTTGTCTTTACCACGAATTCTTTTCCTTGGTTAACAATATTTGTAGTTTTACCGATATCCGCAGGTTCCTTAATTTTCTTTTTCCCTCATCGAGGAAATAAGGTAATTAGATGGTATACTATATGTATTTCTATCTTAGAACTCCTTTTAATGACCTATGCATTCTTTTATTATTTTCAATTGGACGATCCATTAATCCAATTAACAGAAGATTATAAATGGATCAATTGTTTTGATTTTTATTGGAGATTGGGAATAGATGGACTTTCGTTAGGGCCTATTTTACTGACAGGTTTTATAACCACTTTAGCTACTTTAGCGGCTTGGCCAGTTACTCGGGATTCCCGATTATTCCATTTTTTGATGTTAGCAATGTATAGTGGGCAAATAGGATTATTTTCTTCGCAGGATCTGCTACTTTTTTTCATTATGTGGGAGTTAGAATTAATTCCTGTTTATCTACTTCTATCTATGTGGGGGGGGAAGAAACGTCTGTATTCAGCTACAAAGTTTATATTGTATACTGCAGGAGGTTCCGTTTTTTTATTAATAGGAGCCTTAGGTATCGCTTTATATGCTTCCAATGAAGCAACATTCAATTTTGAAACATCAGCCAATCAATCATATCCTGTAGCTCTGGAAATACTATTCTATATTGGATTTCTTATTGCTTTTGCTGTCAAATCGCCGATTATACCCTTACATACATGGTTACCGGACACTCATGGAGAAGCACACTACAGTACTTGTATGCTTCTAGCCGGAATCTTATTAAAAATGGGAGCGTATGGATTGGTTCGGATCAATATGGAATTATTACCCCATGCCCATTCTACTTTTTCTCCTTGGTTGATAATAGTGGGCGCAATGCAAATAATCTATGCAGCTTCAACATCTTCTGGTCAACAAAATTTAAAAAAACGAATAGCCTATTCGTCTGTATCTCATATGGGTTTTATAATTGTAGGAATTTGCTCTATAAGTGAAATGGGACTCAATGGGGCCATTTTGCAAATAATATCACATGGGTTTATTGGCGCTGCACTTTTTTTCTTGGCGGGAACGAGTTATGATAGAATACGTCTTGTTTATCTTGACGAAATGGGTGGAATGGCTACCCTAATGCCAAAAATATTCACGATGTTCAGTATCTTATCACTAGCTTCCCTGGCATTACCAGGCATGAGCGGTTTTTTTTCGGAATTAATAGTATTTTTGGGAATAATTACAGACCAAAAATACCTTTTAATGCCAAAAATACTAATTACTTTTGTAATGGCAGTTGGGATTATATTAACTCCTATTTATTTATTATCGATGTTACGTCAGATGTTCTATGGATACAAGCTGTTTAATGCCCCAAACTATTTTGATTCTGGACCCCGTGAGTTATTTGTTTTGATCTCTATCCTTCTGCCTGTAATAAGTATTGGTATTTATCCGGATTTTGTTTTCTCATTATCAGTTGACAAGGTTGACACTATTCTATCAAATTTTTTTTATAGGTAGTTTTTTATAAAAAAAAGAAATTAAAAAGCATTCTTATGATTTTGAAGTTTTCAAAATCTTTGTACAATGAAAAAAAAGTATTTTTTTTTTCATTTTAAATTCAAAAATCAATTGAATTGTAACCAAATATGTGTGGCATTTGTGAGAACTTTTTGAATCCTTACATTACCTGATTCAAAAAGTTCTCAACAACTTATTCTAAGTTTCTTATATATATGCTAGGCTGTCTTATGGTTGTATTTGGTCTTTTTTTTTCAATTCAATTAGATGTTAATTTAATATAAAGGAACCATAACTATGTAGTCCTATTCCTAATAAATTAACCCCTAAATAGCATATCCAAATTATAACAAAACCGATAGAAGCGATAATTGCGGAATTTAAACCTTTAAAATTTTTATTTGTTCGAGTATGGAAATAAATGGCAAATATGGTCCAAGTAATAAATGCCCAAGTTTCTTTTGGGTCCCAACTCCAATATGATCCCCACGCTTCATTAGCCCAGACCGCTCCTGAAAGGATACCTATGGTTAACAAGATAAACCCTATACTAAGAATACGATAACCCCAATGATCTAATTGTTGAATCAATTGAAATCTGTAATAATTTCTCACAGAAAGAGTTGAAGTATTTCTTAAAATATTGACTCTTTCCGGTATATATTGGATCTCACCAAACGAAAATAAATGATTTAATAAATTTAAATTATTGCTTTTATCAACAATTCTTATGATTTTTTGAAATGTAATTACTAGCAGTGCTATTGATAATAATGATCCACATAAAAGAGCTGCATAGCCCAATACCATCATACTTACGTGCATCATTAACCACTGAGATTGGAGAGCTGGTACTAAGATTTCGGATTGATGCATGTTAATTAAAAAACCCGAAGTAGCAAAGCCTTGTATAAAAAAAGTACTTGTCGCGGTTATTACGCTTACAAAATTTTTATGTTTTTTAAAATATGG